TTTGAATTTGTTAGGAATTGCCTGCTTATGTTATTGGAGTTCGTTCGTNTGATCATGGAATTTATAATTTGGTTTGTTAGGAATTGCCTGCTTATGTTATTGGAGTTCGTTCGTGATCATGGAATTTATAATTTGGTTTGTTAGGAATTGCCTGCTTATGTAATTGTGTTTGGTGGGCGCGTTTGTTGGTTGGTCAATTTTGGGTTATTTTAGGTGCGATGAATGTAATAAGTAACGATGAATTTTTGTTGACTGTTTTTGGTAGGGGAGTTTCATTAATAAATTGTGTTAAATATAACAATAAAATGATGAAATTTGTTTGTATTTTTTTAATGGAACTCCAGTAGTGGTGACGTTAAAAATTTTAAATAAACGTATGATAACGAATTAAATCAGTGGATTAATTAAGGAATTAACCAACTAATTAATCAATGAGTTAATAAGTGAATTTATTAATGAATTAACCAACAAATCGATGAATAAATCGATGAATAAATCGATGAATAAATCGATGAATAAATCGATGAATAAATCGATGAATAAATCGATGAATAAATCGATGAANNAATCGATGAANNAATCGATGAACGAATCGATGAACGAATCGATGAACGAATCGATGAACGAATCGATGAACGAATCGATGAACGAATCGATGAACGAATCGATGAACGAATCGATGAACGAATCGATGAACGAATCGATTAGTATTTTAGCTGGAATTTACTAAGTCTGTTAAGAAAATCAGGAGAAGTGTAGAGGTATAAAACTATGTCCTACAAGCATTCACTAAATAGCACCTTATATAGCTGCTAGAGGATACACCATAACCAAATGGAACCCAAAGTGCATCAGTGTCTAAGGATGAGACTGCCATATCCTTCAGCCATGACGCCAGCGGTACCTGAGGGCCAAATACTGGTCGTAAACCATGTGATGTACAGGTCTTAGATTGTTATTACCCGGTGCACTAGAAGGGTTACCTGAAGACGCCCCAAAAAAAGAAATACCAGAAGTACTAAGACAGGGAATGCCGCGATCACGGGTGAGATGTAAGACCAAGGACCCAACCAGATGTCTCATGAAAGGAAACCTACGACAGGAGTGAACCAAGTTATGGCCCTGACAGAGGAACCAGAGGCGCAAAAGAGCAAGTCGAGCTCGGGGTGTAGGGGGAAAGTATGGGCCTGAAGCTAGTAACTTAGGACATTATATGCGGTGCGTTGCTGATTTCACGTGATGTGTACGACTAATAAATCACCTGGTACGTTGGTTGAGGGTTGGCGAGCATAGAGGAGAAGGACCGTACAGTATGACCTGCGACGGTGCATAGTTAGTAGTTAAGCACTTCCGTAGGGAGAAGGACTATATGCACAGTACGTGATACTAAATGGTTTGGGTAATAGTAGTGAATGTGTAGGTGGGCCATTACATATATAATCATCTGGATATGAATGTATACAGTATTATTATGCCCGAGTATAATATATGTCATGTGGTTAAACATTACATGTAATGTGGATCGTACATTAAGTATAATGTCCTAGTTGAGTGCAATGATTAATGGGGCATATAGTACAATGCACAGTAGTACATAGCATTACCGTGACTGTTGAGCCACGGGGGGGGAGGGGGGGGGTGAAGGATGGAGGTAGTGATGTTCCTGTAGTTAAGATGTTAACGGTGGCTTTTCAGGCCGTAGACCTTGGAGAAAAGCCAAGTAGGAACTGCTATGACTTATTTTATGTTTTTCTTGGGGGCTTGCTTTGTTTTAGGGGGGTTGGCAGTTGCGTCTAATCCGTCGCCTTATTATGGGGTAGTAGGGTTGGTTCTGGCGTCTGTTGTGGGGTGTGGGTGGTTGGTGAGTTTGGGGGTTTCTTTTGTGGCGTTGGTGTTGTTTATGGTTTATTTGGGGGGAATGTTGGTAGTTTTTGTCTATTCAGTCTCTTTAGCGGCTGATCCATTTCCTGAAGGTTGAATGGATTGGCGGGTTTTGGGGTATGTAGTGGGGTTTATTTTGTTGTTTGTTGTGGGGGTGGTGGTGGGGGGGTTGGTTGGGTGTTTAGAGCTGGGGGTAGTTACGGTTGATAGTGGTGGAGCAGGTTTTGGGCGGTTGGATTTTAGTGGGGTGGCTATGTTTTATTCGTGGGGTGTAGGGATGTTTTTGGTGGCAGGATGGGGATTGTTGTTGACTTTGTTTGTGGTGTTAGAGCTTGTGCGTGGATTAGCTCGTGGGGCAATTCGGGCGGTTTAGGGGGATCAGAAGATAGTTTAATGTAGAATGCCAGCTTTGGGAGTTGGAGGTAGAGGTTTAAGTCCTCTTTTTCTGAGGTAGTGTAACTCTAAGAAGAGGTGAAGTCTTCAGTCTTTGGTTTACAAGACCAATGTTTTCATAAACTATTAGAGTTTTAGAAGTTTAGTATTTTGTTTTCTAGAGCCCCAGCGATGGGGAAGAGGATTAGGAGGATGGTGAAGTAGGCGATAGAGGCTAGTTGGCCGATGATGATGAAGGGGTGTTCTACAGGTTGGCTTCCGATTCATGTGAGGATGAGCAGGTTGGTGACTAGAATTCAGAATAGGAGTTGGGATAGAGGGCGGAAGGTTATTGTACGTTGTTTGGATTTGTGAAGGAGGGGTATTAGGAATAATACTAGTACTGAGGCTGCGAGGGCTAGTACTCCTCCGAGTTTGTTTGGGATAGATCGTAGGATGGCGTATGCAAATAGGAAGTACCATTCTGGTTTAATATGGGGTGGGGTTACTAGGGGGTTTGCTGGTGTGAAGTTTTCTGGGTCTCCTAGTAAGTTTGGTGAGAATAGGGCGAGGGTTATGAGTGGGATGAATATTAGGATAAAACCTAGGGCGTCTTTTAGGGAAAAGTAGGGGTGGAAGGGGATTTTGTCGCAGTTTGAGGTGATGCCTAGGGGGTTGTTTGAGCCTGATTCGTGGAGGAATGTGAGGTGGATTAGTGTTAGTCCTGCGATTAAGAATGGGAGGAGGAAGTGTAGGGCGAAGAATCGGGTGAGTGTGGGGTTGTCTACAGAGAATCCGCCTCAGGCTCACTCTACGATAGTTTGGCCCACATATGGGATGGCAGAGAATAGGTTGGTGATGACTGTAGCGCCTCAGAATGATATTTGTCCTCATGGAAGAACGTATCCTACGAAGGCAGTTGCTATAAGGGTAAGGAGGAGGATGATGCCGGTGTTTCAGGTTTCTTTGTAGAGGTAGGAGCCGTAGTAGAATCCGCGTCCGATGTGAAGATAGATGCAGATGAAGAAAAAGGAAGCTCCGTTTGCGTGGAGGTTGCGGATTAGTCAGCCATATTGGACGTTTCGAGTAGTGTGGGCGACGGATGAGAAGGCTAGGGATGTGTCTGCAGTGTAGTGTGTGGCTAGGAGAAGTCCGGTGAGGATTTGGGTTGCTAGGCAGATGCCTAGTAGTGACCCGAAGTTTCATCAGGCAGAGATGTTAGAAGGGGTGGGTAGGTCAATTAGGGAGTTGTTGATTATTTTTAGGAGGGGGTGTGACTTTCGTAGGTTGGGGGCCATTGGGTTGGTGGAGTTATATTGATGCAATGATGAGGAGGATGGATAGGGCGAAGGACCCTAGGTATGTTTTGATGAGTCCGGTGTGTATGGTGGTTGAGGTTTTAGACATTATGAGTTGGAGGTTGGCAAGTCCTTCGGGGCCTATTTTTTTGTATCAGTAGGAATCGATTAGGTGGAGGGCGATTTTTTGTCCGTTGTTGAGTAGGTTTATGGGGGTTGTGCGGTGTGTTAGTGTGTTGAAGTAGCCCAGTGAGGAGGAGAAGTTTAGGTAGGGGTTTTGTTTTGGGTGTGTTAGGGTGTGGGCTATGTTTGAGAGTTCAAGGGCTAGGAGGATGCCTAGGGCGGTGATGATGATGGCTGTGGTTTTTATGAGTGTGGGTATGGTTATTGGTGGGGTTTTTGTGGGAGTGGTGAAGGACGTAATGAGTAGGCCTGCTATGATGCTGCCTAGGGCAAGTCGGGTGATGGGGTTTGTGATTGTTGGGTTATTCTCATTTATAGGAGTAGTTGAGGGTAGGCGTGGGAAGCCTGTTTGGACTAGTAGAGTTATGCGTAGGCTGTAGGTTGCGGTAAATGATGTAGCTAGGAGGGTTAGAAGTAGGGCTCAGGTGTTTAGGTAGGAGGTGTTGAGGTTTTCAATGATGAGGTCTTTTGAGTAAAATCCTGCTAGGAAGGGGGTTCCTATTAGGGCAAGGTTGCCAATGGTTAGGCAGGAGGTGGTGATTGGGAGTGTTTTTTGTAGGCCGCCTATTTTTCGGATATCTTGCTCTCCGTTTAGGTTGTGGATGATGGATCCTGAGCAGAGGAATAGTATGGCTTTGAAGAAGGCGTGTGTGGAGATGTGAAGGAAGGCTAGTTGTGGCAGGTTGAGTCCGATGGTGACTATTATTAGTCCTAGTTGGCTGGATGTGGAAAATGCAATGATTTTTTTAATATCGTTTTGTGTGAGGGCGCATGTGGCGGCGAATAGGGTGGATAGGGCCCCAAGGCAAAGGCATAGGGAGAGGGCAGTTTGGTTGGTGGTTAGTATTGGGTTTATGCGGATGAGTAGGAAGATTCCTGCTACGACTATGGTGCTGGAGTGCAGTAATGCGGAGACGGGGGTTGGGCCTTCTATGGCAGCTGGTAGTCATGGGTGAAGGCCAAATTGGGCGGATTTTCCTGTGGCGGCGAGGATAAGGCCAAGTAGGGGTAGTGTTGGGATTTGAGTAGTGTAGAGGGGTTGTTGTAGTTCTCAGGTATTGGTGGTGGTTGCGAGTCAGGCTATGCTTATGATTAGGCCAATATCGCCGATTCGGTTGTAGAGTACTGCTTGTAGGGCGGCTGTGTTGGCTTCAGCGCGGGCTTGTCATCAACCGATTAGTAGGAAGGACATTATTCCTACTCCTTCTCAGCCAATGAAAAGCAGGAATATGTTGTTGGCGATGGTTAGTGTGAGTATAGCGATTAAGAATATTAGGAGGTAGGTGAAGAATTTTGTGATGTAGGGTTCGGATGCTATGTATCATATGGCGAATTGTAGAATGGATCATGTTACGAATAGTGCGATGGAGAAGAATAGTATTGAGTATTGGTCAATTTTTAGACTTAGGGGGATCTTAAAGTTTATAGTGAGTTTTCATTCTCAGTGAGAGACGATGCTTTCTATGCCTGAGTAGAGGAATAATGTAGATGGAATTAGGCTTGTCAGGAATGCAGTTTTTACGGTGCGGGTGATGGAGGTTGGGGAATTTTTAAAGTTTTTTAGTAGTGAAGGTAGGAAGATTGGGGCTAGGATGATTGTTGTGGTGAGGAGTATGGAGGTGTTAAGGAGGAGTGTTATCTCCATTACTTTTACTTGGAATTGCACCAAGATGGGTGGTTCCTAAGACCAGTGGATTACTGTTATCCTTTAAAAGTTAAGGGGACTGAGGTTTTAGGCTCAGATGCAAGGATTAGCAGTTCTTGTTGGTTGACCTCCCCTCGGCAGGTAAGAAGAGTTTAACTTCTATTTTTAGAATCACAGTCTAATGTTTGAGTTGAAACTATACTTGCATGAGGGGATTCCTGAGATTAGTTCGGGTTTGAGGATGAGGAGGAGCAGGGGAGTGATGTGTAGGGTCATTAGGAGGTGTTCTCGTGTGCTGGAGGTTGGGGTAGATGTGATATGGGGTGGGGTTGTGCCCCGTTGGGTTGTTAGGAATATAAATAGGGTGTATGAGGCGGTTAAGAAGCTTGCGATTCCGGTTAGGATGATTGTTAGGGGGGATCAGTTGAATAGTGCAGTTATGATTGTGAGTTCTGCTATTAGGTTGGTGGTTGGTGGTAGTGCTATGTTTGTTAGGCTTGCTAGGAGTCATCAGGTTGCCATAAGGGGAAGGATGGGTTGTAGACCTCGTGTTAGGATTAGGATTCGGCTGTGTATTCGTTCATAGTTCGTGTTGGCTAGGCAGAATAGTATGGAGGAAGTTAGTCCGTGGGAGATTATTAGGATTATTGCTCCTGCTAGTGCTCAGTGGGTTTGGATGATGGTTGCAGCAATGACTAGGCCTATGTGGCTTACGGAGGAGTAGGCGATGAGTGATTTTAGGTCTGTCTGGCGTAGGCAAATGGAGCTTGTTATTAGGGCACCTCATAGGGCTAAGGTAATGAATGGGTATGCTAGGTATTCTGGTACGGGGGTTATGAGGAGGGTGATGCGTATGATGCCGTATCCGCCTAGTTTTAGGAGTAGTGCTGCAAGAAGTATTGACCCGGCGATTGGAGCTTCTACGTGAGCTTTGGGTAGTCATAAGTGGAGCCCGTATAGGGGGGCTTTGACTATGAAAGCTGTTAGTAGGGCTAGGCTGGATAAAAGATTGGCTCAGGAGTCGGTTAAGGTGGGGTGTGTTAGTTTGAGTATTGGGAGGTTTAGGGTGCCGGTTTGTCCGTGGAGATATAGGATGGCGATTAGTAGTGGTAGGGAGCTGATGAGGGTATAGAATAGGAGGTAGATGCCGGCGCTTAGGCGTTCGGGTTGGTTGCCTCAGCGGGTAATGAGGATTAGGGTTGGGATTAGGGTTGCTTCAAATGCGATGTAGAATAGTATTAGCTCTGTAGTTGAGAAGGCTATGATGATGAATGGTTGGACTGTGATTAGTGTGGTAATAAAGATTTGTTTGCGTGAGAGGGGTTCGTGTTGAAGGTGATTTTGGCTTGCTATGATTATGAGGGGTAGGAGTCAGCAAGATAGGACGAGTAGTGGGGATGAGAGTTGGTCGATACCGGACCATTGGTTAAGGTTTTTATAGGGGAAGTAAGTTGGGGTTAGTCATTGGAGGCTGAGGGTGGCGATTAGGAGACTGTGGGTGGTAGTGTTAGTCCAGATGAATTTGGGGGGAGATAGGAGGGTTAATGGGAGGAGCATGATCGTTGGGATGATGATTTTTAACATTGTAGGAGGTTTAGGTTGTGTAGGTGGTCGGATCCGTGGGTTCGGGTTGAGGCTACTAGTATTGCTAGGCCGGTGCCCGCCTCGCATGCTGAGAATGCGAGTATAAGTACTGGTGTGAGAGTAGATGATGTTATTTGAGTTTCTACGGGTCAGATTGACAGTGCAATGTATAGGGATAGTATTATGCTTTCTAAGCATAGCAGGGCGGAGACTAGGTGGGTTCGGTGGAAGGCTAGACCTAGGCAGCTTAGTGAGAAGGCTGAGTAGAAGCTTAGGTGCATGAGGGACATAGAGAAAGTCATAGGGTTGGGCTATGGTTTGTTGAGTCGAAATCAACTGTCTTAGTTAGACTAACTTTCTGTGGTTATTCTGCTCATTCTAGGCCCCCTTGGAGTCATTCATAGATTAGTCCTAATGTGAGGAGGAGGATGATAATGGATGTTCAGGTGAGGGTGGTGATAGGGGAGTTTAGTTGGATGGCTCAGGGTAAGGGAAGAAGGAGGGCGATTTCTAGGTCGAAGAGTAGAAATAGGATAGCTACTGAGGAAGAATCGGATTGAGAAGGGTAACCGAGCAGATCCTAGTGGGTCGAATCCGCATTCGTAGGGCGATAATTTTTCTGAGTCGGGATTTGTTTGTGCTAGTCAGAAGTTTAGGGTGGTTAGTAGGGTGCTGATGGCGAGTGATAGGGTGAGTATGAATGTGAGTATGTTGATTGCTCTTCTCTGGGGTCACACCAGATTTTAGAGATTGGAAGTCAATTGTAATGGATATACTAGAAGAGCAAGATCCTCATCAGTAGATGGTTATGTAGAGGAATAATCAAATAATGTCTACGAAGTGTCAATATCAGGCTGCTGCTTCGAATCCAAAGTGATGGTTCGGTGTGAAGTGGAATTTAATTAATCGGAGTAGGCAGACTGAGAGGAATGAGGATCCGATGATGACGTGTAGTCCGTGGAATCCTGTGGCGACAAAGAAGGTAGAGCCATATACGCTATCGGCGATTGAGAAGGGTGCTTCGTAGTATTCTATTGCTTGGAGGGCTGTGAAGTAGAATCCTAGGATGATTGTGAGGGTTAGTGCTTGGATTGCTTGTTTTCGGTTGCTTTCTGTGATGCTGTGATGGGCTCATGTTACGGTTACACCTGATGCTAGTAGGATGGCTGTGTTTAGTAGGGGTACTTCTAGTGGGTTTAGGGGTTTAATTCCTGTGGGGGGTCATTGTCCACCTAATTCTGGGGTGGGTACTAGGCTGGAGTGGAAGAATGCTCAGAAGAATCCTAGGAAGAAGAATGCTTCGGATGTGATGAATAGGATTATTCCGTATCGAAGGCCTTTTTGGACTGTAGGGGTGTGGTGTCCTTGGAAGGTGCTTTCTCGTACAATGTCCCGTCATCATTGGAGTATGACTAGGAGCATAGAGATTAGGCCTAAGGTTAGCAGTTGTGAGGAGTTGTAGTGGAATCATATGATTAGGCCTGAGGTAGTAAGTAGGGCGGCGGCTGCTCCGAAAATTGGTCAAGGGCTTGGGTCTACTATGTGGTAGGAGTGTGCTTGGTGGGCCATTAGATGTTTTCTTGTAAGTATAGGCTTAGTAGGAGGACGAATACGTAGGCCTGGATTATGGCTACTGCTACTTCTAGGATGGTAAGTAAGAGTAGGATGGTTGTGGTTAGGATGGAAATTGTTGGTATGATGGGGAGTAGGACTGTAGAGGCAGTAGAGATGAGTTGGATGAGTAAGTGGCCTGCGGTGAGGTTTGCCGTTAAGCGAACTCCTAAGGCTAGGGGCCGGATGAGAAGGCTGGTAGTCTCGATTAGGATTAGGGCGGGGATGAGCGGTGTGGGTGTGCCTTCAGGTAGGAGGTGGCCAAGGGAGATTGAGGGTTGGTTTCGTAGGCCAATAATGAGGGTGGCGAGTCATAATGGGAAGGCTAGTGCTATATTTATTGATAGTTGGGTAGTTGGTGTAAATGTGTATGGTAGGAGGCCTAGGAGGTTGATTAGGAGGAGGAGTGTCATGAGAGAGGTTAGGATTAGGGCTCATTTGTGGCCATTTTTGTTCAGTGGGATTATCAGTTGTTTAGTAATTAGGTTGATGAATCAGAGTTGTAGGGTGGAGAAGCGGTTGGTAATTCATCGGTTATTTGGGGATGGGAGAAGAAGGGTAGGGAATAGCATTGATAGGAGGATTAGGGGGATTCCTAATAGGCATGGGCTGGCAAATTGGTCGAAGAAGCTTATGTTCATGGTCAGGCTCAGGGGGAGGTTTTAGTGGTTGTGTGGGTTTTGTTAAGGGGTGCATTGGTGGAGGTAAATGCTGAGATTTTAGGTTGAATAATTAATGAGAAAGTTAGTCATGCTAATATTATGGTAAAGAATCATGGGCCAGGGTTAAGTTGAGGCATACTCATTAAGGGGGTTGGGTGGTCCCCTCTCTCTAGCTTAAAAGGCTAGTGCTGGTACATAGCTTCTTAATGATTAGGATGATAGGGTTAATGATCAGTTTTCGAAGTGGGCGAGGGGAGTGGATTCTACTACGATTGGTATGTAGCTGTGATTTGCTCCGCAAATTTCTGAGCATTGGCCATAGAAGATCCCGGGGCGGGTTGTGATGAATGATGATTGGTTTAGTCGGCCGGGAATGGCGTCAGTTTTTACCCCCAAGCTGGGCACTGCTCAGGAATGGAGGACGTCATCGGCTGTGATGATGATTCGAATGGGGGACTCTATGGGGATGACAACGCGATGGTCTACTTCTAGGAGTCGGAAGTGGCCAGGTGGGAGTTCGGTTGTGGGAATTATGTATGAGTCGAATGTGAGATCTTTAAAGTCTGTATATTCATAGGTTCAGTATCATTGGTGACCGATAGCTTTTAGGGTTAGGTCAGGTTCGTCGATTTCGTCTATTATGTATAAGATTTGTAGAGATGGGAGGGCGAGCAGGATTAGGACGATGGCTGGTAGGATAGTTCAGATTAGTTCTACTTCTTGGGCGTCTACGGTGTTTGAGGAAAGCTTTTCTATGAGTATGAGAGTAAGAAGGTATAAGACTAGACTGCAAATTGCTAGTGCAACTATTAGGGCGTGGTCATGGAATTCGACAAGTTCTTCTATGATGGGGGATGAGGCGTCTTGAAATCCGAATTGGGAGTGGTTGGCCATGTGGGGTGTACAAGGTTTTCACTTGTGATTTAGTCTTGACAAGGCTATGTAATTGGTTTACTAACACCCCAATAAAGAAAGAAGCATGAGTGGTTTAATGCGGTTGGCTTGAAACCAGCATGTGAGGGTTCGATTCCTTCCTTTCTTGTACTTGGACAAAGGCTGGTTCTTCAAAGGTGTGGTAGGGAGGAGGGCAGCCGTGGATTCATTCAATGTTGGTGGTAGTTAATTCTGGTTGGAGTATTTTACGTTTTGATGCGAATGCCTCTCAAATGATAAATATTAGTATGATTACGGCGGTTATTGAGATTAAGGAGCCGATGGAGGAGATAGTGTTTCATAGGGTGTAGGCATCTGGGTAGTCTGAGTATCGTCGTGGTATACCAGCTAAGCCTAGGAAGTGTTGTGGAAAGAAGGTTAGGTTTACTCCAGTGAATATTACTCCAAAATGGGCTTTTGTTCATGTGGGGTGTAGGGTGTAGCCAGTGAAAAGTGGGAATCAGTGGGTAAATCCTGCAAGGATGGCGAATACTGCGCCTATTGATAGGACGTAGTGGAAATGGGCTACTACGTAGTAGGTGTCGTGTAGGGCAATGTCTAGTGAAGAGTTCGCAAGGACAATCCCTGTTAGGCCACCAATGGTGAATAAGAAAATAAAGCCTAAGGCTCATAGTATTGGTGGGTCTCATTTGATAGTCCCTCCGTGCAGCGTAGCGAGTCAGCTGAATACTTTGATTCCGGTAGGGATGGCAATAATTATTGTGGCGGATGTAAAGTATGCTCGGGTGTCAACGTCTATGCCTACTGTGAATATGTGGTGAGCTCAGACGATAAAGCCTAGGAATCCGATGGATAATATGGCTCATACTATTCCTATGTAGCCAAATGGTTCTTTTTTACCTGCATAGTATGCTACTACGTGTGAGATAATTCCGAAGCCTGGGAGGATTAGGATGTAAACTTCAGGGTGTCCGAAGAATCAGAATAGGTGTTGGTACAGGACTGGGTCACCGCCTCCGGCGGGGTCAAAGAATGTGGTGTTTAGGTTGCGGTCTGTTAGTAGCATGGTGATGCCGGCAGCGAGAACTGGGAGTGACAGGAGTAGTAGAACGGCGGTAATTAGGACGGATCAGACGAATAGTGGTGTTTGGTATTGGGATAGGGCTGGGGGTTTTATGTTGGTGGCAGTTGTGATGAAGTTGATTGCACCTAAGATGGAGGACACACCTGCTAGGTGAAGGGAGAAAATGGCTAGGTCTACTGAGGCCCCAGCATGTGCTAGGTTGCCGGCGAGTGGTGGGTATACTGTTCATCCTGTGCCAGCACCTGCTTCTACTGTGGACGAGGCTAGGAGGAGAAGGAATGATGGGGGTAGGAGTCAGAAGCTTATGTTATTTATGCGTGGGAATGCTATGTCTGGGGCGCCGATTATGAGAGGGACAAGTCAATTGCCGAATCCGCCAATTATAATAGGTATTACTATGAAGAAGATTATGACGAAAGCGTGGGCGGTGACGATGACATTGTAGATTTGGTCGTCCCCTAGGAGAGTGCCAGGTTGGCCGAGTTCTGCGCGGATAAGGAGGCTAAGGGCAGTGCCTACTATACCAGCCCATGCGCCAAAGATTAGGTACAGTGTGCCAATGTCTTTGTGGTTTGTTGAGAATAATCATCGGTTGATAAGGGTCACAGGTAAGATGGCTGAGTGTGAAGGCGTTAGGCTGTAGTCCTTTTTACAGAGGTTCAATTCCTCTTCTTATCGACCCTGTAGTGAAGTTCATGTTGAGTTGCAAGCTCATTGATGTGTGTTGATAGACGCACCGGGGTCTAATAGACAGAGGCCTGTAGGTTAGGGCATCTAGCTGTTAATTAGAGGTTTTGTGGGATCGAAGCCCACCTGTCTAGGGTAGGGAGGTCCTAGCTTAATTAAAGCACCTAAGTTGCATTTAGGTGATGCGAGGTAATGTCTTGCGGATCTTAACAGAAACTAAGAGGGTTCAACTCTTGTTTAAGGCTTTGAAGGCCTTCGGTTTGTAATGGGCTATCCTAAGTTTCTAAATGGAGGCTAGAATTATGGGGGAGAGTGGTAATAGTAGGGCTGATAGGGAGGTCAGGGTGGCGATTATGGGGTTTATTGTTTTGTTGATGTGCCACTGTTTTATGTGATTTGTGGGGTTTGGGGGTAGGGTGATTGTTGAGTAGTATGCGAGTCGTAAGTAGAAAAATAGCCCTAGCAGGGACAGTATGGCAATGATTGTGGCTGCTGGGGCTATTTCTTGTTTAGTTAGCTCTTGGATGATGAGTCATTTTGGTAAGAAGCCTGTTAAGGGGGGAAGTCCTGCTAGGGATAGAAGGGTAAGTATTAGGGCTGCATTGAGTGAGGGAGATTTTGTCCAAGAGGTTATTGTTGTTGATAGTTTGAAAGATTTTGTTGTGTTGAGGGATAAGAATACAGTAGTGGTTATTAGGGTGTACAAGTAGAAGGTTAGTAGGGTGAGTTTAGGGTTGTAGAGGATGATAATGGTTATTCAACCAAGGTGGGAGATGGAGGAAAAAGCGAGGATTTTTCGTACTTGTGTTTGATTAAGGCCTATTCATCCCCCTAGGGCTGCTGAGAGGATGGCTATTAGGACTAGCAGGTTGGGGCTTAAGGAGTGGGATGTTAGGAATAGGATGGTGATTGGGGGGAATTTTATTATTGTGGATAGGATAAGGGCTGTGGTTATTGGGGAACCTTGAAGAACTTCTGGAAATCAGAAGTGGAAGGGTACTAGGCCCAATTTTATTGCGATGGCAGTTGTTAGTAGGGTTGAGGATGTTGGATTAGTTAATTGGGTAATATCTCATTGGCCTGTATGTCAGGCGTTGATTGTGCTTGAAAACAGGATTATAGCTGAGGCAGTTGCTTGGACTAAGAAGTATTTGATTGCTGCTTCGACGGCTCGTGGGTGGTGGGATTTTGAAATGAGCGGAATGATGGCAAGGGTGTTGATTTCTAGGCCAGTTCAGGCTATTACTCAATGGCTACTTGAAATTGTAATTGTTGTTCCAAGGAGCAGGCTGAATAGAGAGGCTAGTTTTGCATGGGGGGTCATTAGTAGGGGAAGGAATTAAACCATCATTTTCGGGGTATGGGCCCAATAGCTTTTTTAGCTGACCCTACTAGGAAATAATATAAAGGAAGTATGGAGGGCTTTGATCTCTTCTGTGTAGGTTCGATTCCTACTTTTCTAAAATCTTGTAAGGAAATGAGAGGGCTGGTATACCTCTATGTTCACTTTATCATAGTGATCCTTTACATTCAGGCACATTTCCTTAAGTAAGGAGGTAAGCCTGCGTAGCAGATCGGCATGCTGGTGTGTCAGAGGCATAGTGCTAGTGTCAGTGGTAGGAAGTTTTTTCAGAGGAGATGTATGAGCTGGTCGTAGCGGAATCGTGGATAGGAGGCGCGGATTCATAGAAATGTTGAGGAGAGGAGTAGTACTTTTGTAGCTAGTACTATGGAGAATAGTTCAGGTGGTAGGTGAAGTGTACTTGGATTAAAGAATAGAATTGTTGTTAGTATGTTTATTAATATGATGTTGGCGTATTCAGCGAGGAAAAATAGGGCAAAAGGGCCCGCAGCATATTCTACGTTGAAGCCAGAGACTAGTTCTGATTCTCCTTCAGTGAGGTCGAATGGTGCGCGGTTTGTTTCGGCTAGTGTAGAGATATATCATATTATGGCTAGGGGTCAGGAGGAGAAGATGAGGTAGAGGGGTTCTTGGGTTGTGGCGAGGGTGTTTAAGGTGTAATTGCCACTTAGTATGATCATGGATAATAGGATGATGGCTAGTGTAACTTCATAGGAGATTGTTTGTGCTACTGCTCGAAGGGCCCCGATTAGGGCGTATTTTGAGTTTGAAGCCCATCCAGATCATAAGATGGAGTATACTGCAAGGCTTGATATTGCTAGTAGGAATAGGAGTCCTAGGTTTAAGTCGGCGAGGGAGAAGGGAAGGGGCAGGGGAATTCAGATTGTGATGGCTAGGAGTAGGGCTAGTATGGGGGTTATGATGAAGAGGAGGGGGGAGGAGGTGGATGGCAGGATGGGCTCTTTGATGAATAGTTTTACTCCGTCTGCGACCGGCTGTAATAGGCCGAAGGGTCCTACAACATTCGGTCCTTTTCGGGCTTGTATATAGCTTAAGATTTTTCGTTCTACTAGTGTTAAGAAGGCTACGGCGATTAGTACTGGGATAGCATAGGATAGTGATATAATTAGGTATGTTAGGGAGGTAGGGTGGGTCATGGGTGTGGTGTTGGGGAAGCTAGGGAGAGGATTTGAACCTCTGGTTAAAGGGCTTAAGCCTTTTGCATTTGCCGGGCTCTGCCACGCTAGCGGTCCTTTTCTAGGAGGTATGGTGTAGGTGGTCCATTGGTAATTTAGTTGGGTTCATTACTTGGGGAGGGGGCTTACTTGTAGCCTGGGCCCCGTCCTTCCGGTCCTTTCGTACTGGGAAGGGCCAGTCATAGATAGAAACCGACCTGGATTGCTCCGGTCTGAACTCAGATCACGTAGGACTGTTAATCGTTGAACAAACGAACCCTTAATAGCGGCTGCACCATTAGGGTGTCCTGATCCAACATCGAGGTCGTAAACCTCCTTGGCGATATGGGCTCTTGAAGGAGATTGCGCTGTTATCCCTGGGGTAGCTTGGTCCATTGGTCAATTGTATTGGGTCAGGTTACTGTTTGTACGTTGAGGGGTTGTTCTTGGTAAAGAGAAGTTGCTCTTATTTTTGGAGGTTTTGCTTTTCTCCAAGGTCGCCCCAACCGAAAAATGTGAGCCAGTGTTTTTAGTGGTGGGCCTGGGTAGGGTGGGATTTAGTGTGTGGTGGCTACTGATTTTTAAGTTCCACAGGGTCTTCTCGTCTTATGTGTTTATTCCTGCTTTTGCACAGGGGGATCAATTTCACTGATTATCTGTAAGAGACAGTTAAGACCTCGTTTAGCCATTCATACAAGTCTCGATTTATGGGACAATTGATTGCGCTACCTTTGCACGGTTAGGATACCGCGGCCGTTAAACGTAAGGTCACTGGGCAGGCATCACCTTTAATACTTGGTGGGCTAAAGGCTATGTTTTTGGTAAACAGTCGGGCCTTGGGTTTGCCTAGTTCCTTTTACAGATTTTAATCTTTCTAACAAGCGCTCCGGGGTTGGGTTAACAGGCAGTAGGAAATATTCAGTCTTGTTGGAGTTGGGATATTGGTTGAGCTGTTAATAATGGGGTGATGTAAGCTTGCGCTTGAGAGGGGAAGTCCCAAGTTACTCATTTTAGCATTAATTCTCCTATTGGCATAGGTTGGCCCGCTAGTGGGAAGGGAGTCATGGTGTATGTGGATTTTTGGGGGTTGAGCTTTGACGCATTCTTTGCTGGTGGCTGCTTGAAGGCCTACAGTTGGGGTGATAAAGATATTATCCGCTAGTGTGGGTTGTATCCCTTTTAAAGGGGCTGTACCTCCTTTAATTTGCTCCTGATTTTTACATAGTGGGTTAAAGGTCCAAGTAGGAGGGGTGGATCAGGGGGGAACTAAGATTCATTTCGCGGGCAACCAGCTATCACCCAGCTCGGTTGGATTTTCACCTCTACTGGCAAGTCATCCCACTCTTTTGCTACAGAGACGGGTTCGCTCATGAATAGCTGCTTGCGAGTAGCTCGCGTGGGTTTCGGGGGGGCAAGCTTAAATTCGTTTTGCTTGGTTGTTCTTGCTAAACCATTATGCAAAAGGTACAAGGGTTTATCTTTGCTTTTTGCTGCTTGGGTTTTCATTGTTATTTCATCTTTCCCTTGCGGTACGGGGCTCTATGGCGCCAGGAAGAAACTTTTCTATCACCTATACTAAGTTGGGTAAAATGTTTTAGTTTAGGGGGTGAGTGGATTTTTGTTGTTGCGATTATTGGGGTGGTTGGGCTAGAGTGGGGCTTCAGGGCGATCTGGGTAGGGCAGATATCTTTCAGGTGTAAGCTGAATGCTTTATTTTGTAGCTACGCCCTGGTATGCTAAGTACACCTTCCGGTACACTTACCTTGTTACGACTTACCTCATCTTCAGCTTAGTTGGGGTATTAGTTATGGGGTTTGTAAGCTTGTGAGGAGGGTGACGGGCGGTATGTACGTACCCCAGAGCCGGCTTAAGTAGGGCCCTCTTGTCCCATCTTACTGCTAAATCCGCCTTCTAGGGGTAATTTCATGCCCCTTTTCGTGGTTTTCTATGTTAGAAAATGTAGCCCATTTCTTCCACTCCATCAGCTATACCTTGACCTGTCTTATTAGTGGTTAAGGCTGTTGTGCTCACTGTGGGGCTCTCAAGGAGGTGAGCTGGCGACGGCGGTATGTAGGCTGTTTTAGCTAGGAGTGGTCGGGTGCATCGTGGGTTATCGATTACAGAACAGGCTCCTCTAGGTGGGTTTGGGGTACCGCCAAGTCCTTAGAGTTTCAAGCGTTTGTGCTCGTAATTCTCTGGCGGGTGCTTTGGTGAGGAGAAGCATCTAGATTTAGGGCCAGGCATAGTGGGGTATCTAATCCCAGTTTGTGCCCTGGCTTTCGTGGCAAGAGTTGGTCGGCTAGTGCTAGGGTCGTCTTAAGGGCGGGTTTCTGTGCATCTTGGGCTTATGACAGCTTAGTTGCATTTTAGCCCTAGTCAATGCGATAAGATGTGAGCCACTCTTTACGCCGTGTGACAGTTAATTGGGGTTTCTTGTGTGACCGCGGTGGCTGGCACAAGATTTACCAACCCTATGTATTGCTATAACTAAGTCAAGTTTACACTTATTGCTTAATGTTAATTACTGCTGAGTACCCGTGGGGGTGTGGCTGGGCAAGACGTCTTGGGCTACTACGGGGCATGGTGTGCCTGATGCCTGCTCCTTTTGTCTTGGTAAGAGGTTGGGGGCATTTACACTGGGGCGCGGATACTTGCATGTATATTTTTAGCAAGAACTAACGGTAAGGTTAGGACTAAGTCTTTTGTCCGCGGGTGCAGTGGGCATCGTCTTAGCATCTTCAGTGCTATGCTTTAGTTGTAAGCTACGCAGAC